AATCTATTTCATTCAAATTGCACACTGAACTTTTAATATATATGTCCTAGTCCTAATATAATAATCTGAGGAAAGAGGATAAAAGAAAGATAAAGATCGTCCCACAATCGCGCCTTTATTTGAGAAGGAATGCATTTAGTGAAGAAATGAAGCAAATTTCCTCCCTATTTTTCTATTTATTGTATTTTCGGAGTCTCATTGACATCAAAAACGCTACTATATGGTAGAATATTAGATATTTTTTACTCGGATTCATATTTATCACACCTCTTTGTCTTCAAAGAAAATAAGATTATTAAAAAAAATAGTTTCGAACTTCATTTCCATTTCACCTCTATTGTTTATTTTGGTTTGTAGTTAATGGAAGCGGAAGGGTCGTCCGAGAAGTATCATCTCATCGGATAATGATACAAGAAGGGCGTAGGGTAGGTTATCGAAAAGAAGGAACAGTAAATAAAAGAATTCTTGATTGGATCAGGAATCCCATTTTTCATTTGATTCGATTTCGATGTGGATAAAAGATCTTCCTATGGTATACTATTCAATTCTCGACGATGCATTTATTTGATAGCGCAGATATTGTTATTTATGATATTGATTCGATTCAATACCGTCGAGAGGTAGTTCATCCATTGAATTTACAGGCAAAAGATTTATCATCTCTATGGGATTAAATCCCGAGTTATTGTGAAATTAAAATAAAAATAACGATTAGATTATGGAAGTAAACAGTCTTGCATTTATTGCTACTGCATTGTTCGTTCTCGTGCCTACTGCTTTTCTACTTATCATTTACGTAAAAACAGTGAGTCAAAATCAAAGTAAAAATGATTAAAAATTTTGACCGAAACCCGACTTCTGACGAAAAGGATTCAAATTCCGCGTCTTAAATGAAATGCGCGGACTAGAATTGGCAGTATTCTATGCGATCTGATAGTATATGGTAGAAAGAAAGATTCAGATCTTTCTTTCTACCATACCTTTCCCGTAGTTTTATTGTAGTGTAAAAAAAGTTCTACAGTGTATAAAATACTGTAGTACTGTAGTAAAGTAAAGTAGTACTCTAATAATAATATAATAATACAAACTTAATATAGATCTATCTACAATAGGATGGATCTTCCTATATGTAAATATCAATTCCATATATGGAATGTACATAGTACCTAACTCTATTTCTTTTTCTTTGCTACATCTATTTGTTTTAATTATTATATTTTCTTTCTTTCGTATTTTTTCCAATATAAATCTCCATATCTATATCTATCGAAAAAGTAAGATCAATGAAGGAAGTTTGATTAAAAAAAGCAAGTCATTTCTTTTTTTTAGTTTAGCATTTGAAAGAGGTAATTGATTGAGTCATTAACAGGAGTTCTGGAGTTCTATGGGAATCCAATTTCAAAAATAATAAAACAAACGGTAAATGGCCAATATGAAACTCTCCTAAGGCAAAAAAATACATAGTTTTTTGTTAGACAATTTATATTGTTTCTCAGAACAAGTGTGTAGGCACTTACTAGAACGCGGATGCTTCTTTGAACAGTAAGCAGTAAAACAAATAAAAAATAAAAATGAGATCTTCCTGATTGTCTATCTATAATTCTATGAAGAGCCTATCGTTGAAATAGAAAATTTAGAAAGAAAATGAATATATTTTTATTTCAAATCGTTAAAAAAACTTTTCAGAATGATCTATAAAACAATTGATAGAGTTTTATTACTCAACTCAATTAAGAAATAGTACCTCTAGAGTCCACTTCTTCCCCATACTACGAGTGAAAGAGAAAATGTAAAGACTACCATTAAAGCAGCCCAAGCGAGACTTACTATATCCATGTGAATTATGTCCCCTATTTCTATGAATATTTCTATGAATCTGAAGGAATTATTCTATTATTGCTCACTAATAATAGTGGAATCAATGGCGCAGAGTCAAAAAGAGATTCTGACCAAATACTATTGATGAATCAATCAACAAAATAGATTTCTATTTATAAAAAATTCCAATTCTCTATTCAATAGAATATTGATTCAATGCCTGAGCACTCAGAGGCTCTCGTGAGTCCGTATCGAAATTCCGCCCCCTCCATCACTATAATAGTTCCTTGCATCTAGACTTCAGGGATTTACCATTTTTTACAAAAAACCTATACCTGAGGCTTGCTTAGAATCAAACAAGTATAAAAAAAGTCCTTTTCCTTAGATAGGAAAAACATAATAGCAGATTTTGAGTATTTTGTTGATCAGGCGACACCCAGATTTGAACTGGGGAAAAAAGATTTGCAGTCCCCCGCCTTACCACTCGGCCATGTCGCCAAAAGAATACAAACTCAATGCAATTTTTCCCTTTATTGGTTATTTTGGGTTGGTTAACTTCTTTTTTTTTATTGTACTTGCATTTTATTTTCCCTCATCCCTTTCCTAAAAGAAATCCTCCCCCTCTCCCCTTTTTCTATTTAAAATGAAAAAGAAAGTGTAGATTTTCAGCCACAAAAGACAA